ACTATTATTCCAAGATCCCGAGTGGTCCGAGGATTTTAAGGATTGGAGACGGGAAATTTATGTTAAGTGCACTTATAGTGGTGTTAATTTATCTGAAACAGAATTTCCGAAAAACTGGTTAACAGAAGGTATTCAGATAAAGATCCTATTCCCCTTTCGCCTGAAACCCTGGCACAGATCGAAGACTAAGATACAAACCTCTCAGAAAGATGCAAAAAGTGAAGAAGAAGCCGATTTTTGTTTTTTAACAACTTTGGGGTTGGAAACTGAAATGCCCTTTGGTTCTCCCCGAAAACCACGTTCGTTTTTTGAACCTATTTTTAAAGAACTAAAAAAAAATATATTGAAAACTAAGGTTTTTATAGTTTTAAGGATCTTCAAAGAAGGAAAAAAAAAAGAACTTTCAAAAAGAAACTTGAGAGAAATCGATGAATTGGGTGAAATTCCAAAAAATTTTATACTCAGTAATCAGAAGATTCACGAATCGTCTATTGAAATTACATCGATGGATTGGCCAAATTTCTCCCGGACCGAAAAAAAAATGAAAGCTCTAACTATTAGAACAAGCAGAATACGAAATCAAATATATATAATTAAAAAAGCAACTAAAAAAGACTCGCTAATTCAAGAAACAAATATTAGTTCGAACAAATCAACTTATTCTGCTAAAATATTAGACGCATCAAAAAAGATTTTGAGGATATTCAAAAAAAGAAATACTCGATTAACCCGTAAATTGTATTTATTTGTAAAATTTTTTGTTGAAAAACTATACAGAAATTTTTTTTTAGCTACCCTTACTATTCCAAGAATCAATGCAAAATCTTTTCGTGAATCACCAAGAAAAAAAATTAAAATTTTTGAGAATAACATCCACAATAATGAAGAAAATCCGGAAATAATTAATAAAACAAATCAAAATCGAATTCACTTTATCTCGACTGTCAAAAAATCACTTTTGAAGATTAGTAATAAGAATTCAAAGATTTCTTGTAATTTATCCTCTTTTTCACAATCGCAAGCATATGTATTTTACAAATTGTTACAAGCCCCAATTTTTAATTTTTTTAATTTAAGACCTATTCTTCAATATCACGGAACATCTCTATTTATTAATAATGAAATAACCCATTTTTTTGACAAACACGGAATATTTAATTACCAATTAAGACATAAACCTTTTTGGCATTTTGGAAGGAATCTATGGAAAAACAGGTTAAGCAATCATTATCAATATGATTTCTCTCGGATTAAATGGGCTAGATTAGTACCACAAGAATGGCGAAATAGAGCCCATCAACGCTGTATGGCTCAAAATAATGATTTCACTAAAAAACATTCATATGAAAAAAAGGGATTAACTCATTGCGAAAAACAACATTTTTTTGAAGCAAACTCATTACATAATAAAAAATTGAATTTTAAAAAACACTATAGATATTCTCTTTTATCATATAAATCGATTAATTCTGAAGATAGGAAAGACTCCTATATTGATAGATCACTAGACCAAGTAAATAATAAAGAGGATTCTTATTATAATTACAATCAAAATAAAGTAAATTTATTTGCTATGCCGGGAGGTATCCCTATCAATAATTATCTACGAGAAGATGATATTATGGATATGGACAAATTCTTGTATAGAAAATATTTTGATTGGAGAATTCTTAATTTTTATCTTCGAAATAAGGTCAATATTGAAGTCTGGGTTGATATGGATACTGGTACCAACAGTAAGCAAAATACTAAGCTTGGATCCGATAATTCTAAAAAAATTGATGCAATTAATAAAAAAGGCCCTTTTTATCTTACAGTTCATCAAGATGAAGAAATTAACCCATCCAACAAAAAAAAAAAACTTTTTGATTGGATGGGAATGAATGAAGAAATACTAAGTTGTCCTATATCAAACCTGGAGCCTTGGTTCTTTCCAGAATTTGCGATACTTTTTAATGCATATAGAACAAAACCATGGATCATACCAATCAAATTACTTCTTTTCAATTTTAATGGAAATGGTAAAAAAAATCGAACCGGAAAAAAAGAAGCGTATCCTTTTATATCATCCAATCAAAAAGAATATCTTGAATTATCGAATCAAAGTCAAGAAGAAAAAGAGCTCGCAGACCAAGGAAATCCGGAATCAGATGCACAAAACCAAGTAAGTCTTGGATCAGTTCTCTCAAACCACGAAAAGGATGTTGAAGAAAATTCTACGAAATCGGACAGGAAAAAACTTATAAAGAAAAAACAATACAAGAGAGAAACAGACGTACAACTTGATTTCTTCCTAAAAAAATATTTGTGTTTGCAATTGAGATGGCGAGGTACTCTTTCTTTCAGGGAAAAGATACTCAATGATATAAAAGTATATAGTCACCTGGTTCGGCTGATAAATCCTAGCGACGTTACTATAGCCTCTATTCAAGGAGGAGAAATTAGTTTGGCTATTTTGATCACTAAGAAGTATTTCGCTCTTACAGAATTGACGAAAGGGGAAATGCTTATTATCGAACCCCGTCGTTTGTCTGTAAAAAATGATGGCCAATTTTTTATATATCAAATCGTAGGTATTTCATTGGTTCATAAGAATAAGCGCAAAATTACTAAAAGATACCACGAAAAAGGCTATGTTGATAAAAAAAAAATTAATGACTTTATTGCAAAACATCAAAAAATGACTGGAAATAGAAACAAAAATCATTATGATTTGCTTGTTCCTGAAACTAGTTTATTCCCTAAACGTCGTAGAGAATTAACAACCCTAATTTGTTTCAATTCGAAGAATCAAAACGGTATGGAGAGAAGTCCATTATTTTGTACTAACGTAAAAGGTGGGGGTTACTTTTTGGATAAAAACAAAGACTTTTCCGGAGAAAAAAATCAACTAATTAAATTAAAGTTCTTTATTTGGACCAATTCTCGATTAGAAGATTTAATTTGTATGAATCGCTATTGGTTTAATACCAATAATGGGAGTCGTTTCAGTATGGTAAGGATACATATGTATCCACGATTGAAAATTCGTTAATAGTGCGCTTTTCCTATCGACCATGTCCATGATTGGGACATGAAAACAAAGAAATGGATACATGTCTTGTCTTCCATTCCAGTCTGATACAAGATACCAATTTAATGGCATACATATTAATTAGATCCATAAATGAATCGAGAAGCTATTTTGATTTTAGATCCAATTTTTCTGTTTTGCATAAATATACCATCCTTTTTGATCCCAATCAAATTGAAAATTGGATTGATTATTGATTTTCTAGCAAGTTCATAACGAACGTAAGATTATTGTATATATAAAATTCAAATAACTAGTATTATTATCACTGATCAGAAAAATTCATCTTCAAAAAAGGAGGGAGAGAGGGTTTCTTTTTATGGTAAAAAATTCATTCGTCTCAATTATGTTTCAAGAAAAAAAAGAAGAAAACTGTGGATCGGTTGAATTTCAAGTATTACGTTTCACTAACAAGATACGGAGACTTACTTCACATTTAGAATTACACAGAAAAGACTATTTATCTCAAAGGGGTCTACGGAAAATTTTGGAAAAACGCCAACGTCTACTAGTGTATTTGTCCAAGAAAAATAGAGTACGTTATAAAGAATTAATTATTAAGTTGAATATTCGGGAGTCAAAAAATCGTTAATTTGAAAAAAAAAAAATTCGAATTATTTGATTTTGAATCTTGATGAACTCTTTGTTGTTTTCAACAATTCATGTAAGAATGAATCGAGTAAAAACCTATGAGTATACTAGCTACCGAAAAAGAATTTATGAGAGTCAATATGGGACCTCACCACCCATCAATGCACGGTGTTCTTCGTCTTATCGTTACTCTAGATGGTGAAGATGTTATTGACTGTGAACCAATATTGGGTTATTTACACCGAGGGATGGAAAAAATTGCGGAAAACCGAACAATTATACAATATCTGCCTTATGTAACCCGTTGGGATTATTTAGCTACTATGTTCACCGAAGCAATAACTGTAAACGGACCCGAACTCTTGAGAAATATTCAAGTACCCAAAAGAGCCAGCTATATCCGAGTAATTATGTTGGAATTGAGTCGTATAGCTTCCCATCTGTTATGGCTTGGACCTTTTATGGCAGATATTGGTGCACAGACTCCTTTCTTCTATATTTTCAGAGAAAGAGAATTAGTATATGATCTGTTCGAAGCTGCCACCGGTATGCGGATGATGCATAATTATTTTCGTATCGGAGGAATAGCGGCCGATTTACCTCATGGTTGGGTGGATAAATGTTTGGATTTCTGCGATTATTTTTTAACCGGGGTTGCTGAATATCAAAAACTTATTACGCGAAACCCTATTTTTTTAGAGCGGGTTGAAGGAGTAGGCATTGTTGGTGGAGAAGAAGCAATAAATTGGGGTTTATCCGGACCAATGCTACGAGCGTCTGGAATAGAATGGGATCTTCGTAAAGTTGATCATTACGAGTGTTATGACGAATTTGATTGGGAAGTCCAGTGGCAAAAAGAAGGAGATTCATTAGCTCGTTATTTAGTCCGAATCAGTGAAATGACGGAATCTATAAAGATTATTCAACAGGCTTTAGAAGGAATTCCAGGAGGACCCTATGAAAATTTAGAAATTCGATGTTTTGATAAAGAAAGCGATCCAGAATGGAATGATTTTGAAGATCGATTCATTAGTAAAAAGCCTTCTCCCACCTTTGAATTGGCGAAACAAGAACTTTATGTGAGAGTAGAAGCCCCAAAAGGGGAATTGGGAATTTTTTTGATAGGAGATCAAAGTGGTTTTCCTTGGAGATGGAAAATTCGCCCACCGGGTTTTATCAATTTGCAAATTCTTCCTCAGTTAGTTAAAAGAATGAAATTGGCTGATATTATGACAATATTAGGTAGTATAGATATCATTATGGGGGAAGTTGATCGTTGAAATGATAATTGATACAACAGAAGTACAAGATATCAATTCTTTTTCCAGATTGGAATCCCTGCAAGAGGTCTATGGGATCATGTGGGTGCTTGCCCCTATTCCGACTCCGGTAGTGACAATCACAATAGGTGTCCTAGTAATTGTGTGGTTAGAAAGAGAAATATCCGCAGGAATACAACAACGTATTGGGCCTGAATACGCCAGTCCCTTGGGAATTCTTCAAGCTTTAGCAGATGGGACAAAACTACTTTTCAAAGAAAACCTTCTTCCATCTAGAGGAAATAGTAGTTTATTCAGTGTTGGACCATCTATAGCAGTCATAGCAATTCTACTAAGTTCTTCAGTAATTCCTTTTAGTTATAACCTTGTTTTAGCTGACCTCAATATCGGTATTTTTTTATGGATTGCCATTTCAAGTATTGCCCCTATTGGACTTCTTATGTCAGGATATGGATCAAATAATAAATATTCCTTTTTAGGTGGTCTGCGAGCTGCTGCTCAATCGATTAGTTATGAAATACCATTAACTTTATGTGTTTTATCAATATCTCTACGTGCGATTCGCTAAAACCTAAGCTTTTCGTTTTACTATTGTTTTTCTTTTCGTTCTAGAAAAAAAGAACTTGAATAGAAAAATAGAGATCTTCTGTTTTTTATTCATTTATTCTTTAGGTTAAAAAATTAGGTTAATAAAAGAAATTTGATAGTTATATATGAGTGAAAGCAAACAACTTTTTAATTCGCAGTACAAGTGGCTTAAGTCTCATTTCCTATGTACAAGCATTAAGGGGAAGTAAACAAAAGTAAAAGCGTAGGAAGCCCCTTACCCCAAGATTAGTTGATTGATCATCCTAGCTTGAAGCGGGCTCAAAAGACCAACCTTATGGAATTTTCATTAGCGTTTGTATGTATTTGTATGTATTACAATCCATATAGATTACAAGGGTTGAAAACACAAAATGGGTGGGTAGGAAGGAACACCAAAAAACACACAACGGGTTAGTAATGTAGATTATGATTATGTCAATTATCTAAAAGGATACTTCTGCATAACATAAAAAGAATACTAATTGGGGCTTTAAGTTGGTAGAAATGATCAGGTAGTACTCCCCACAATTCCGACCCAGAGTATGCTCCTATCCGCCAGTTAAAGAAATAACTATCAGGAACGAAAGAATCCTTTCCCCTTTTTTTAAGCCCCCCCTTTCTCTTAGAAAGAAGAATAGGAACAAAAAAAAATAGAACAAAATAAAATTCCAATAGGAGAGGATCCTTTTATTCTTTCTTTTCTATATTGATGAAATAAAAGTCGTGTCATGATTCATGAACTAGTTGAATGTCTAATTCTTTTTCGTAATCAAAACTAAAAAAAGGATGGGTTGAAATATCTATTTATATTTCGACAAGGAGTATTTTATTGAAGGGTTGATTAAGTTATTACTCAACACAGCCAAATTTAAATTCTGAAAGGATGAGATTAATTCCGAAATACTTTTTTTCCTTAGAGCAGACAGAATTCCTGTGGTATAATTGGGGACCCTCCGCTAGTTTTTGACTTTATCTATCCTATAACCATATGAAGATAATTCCCGTCCTTACATTTATTTGTGGCCCTGAGGAGCCGTATGAGGTGAAAATCTCATGTACGGTTTTGTAATAGCGATGGGAACCGTAATGTTACCACCGACTATGATTATCTAACAGTTCAAGTACAGTTGATATAGTTGGGGCACAATCAAAATATGGTTTTTGGGGATGGAATTTGTGGCGTCAACCTATAGGGTTTATCGTTTTTATAATTTCTTCTCTAGCGGAATGTGAGCGATTACCTTTTGATTTACCAGAAGCAGAAGAAGAACTAGTAGCGGGTTATCAAACCGAATATTCTGGAATAAAATTTGGTTTATTTTACGTTGCTTCCTATCTAAATCTATTAGTTTCCTCATTATTTGTAACAGTTCTTTACTTGGGGGGTTGGAATCTTTCCATTCCATACCTATTTGTTCCTGAACTATTTGAAAGAAAAAAAGTGGATGGAATCTTTGGAACGACAATTGGTATCTTTATTACATTAACTAAAACTTATTTGTTCTTGTTCTTTCCGATTACAACAAGATGGACTTTACCGAGACTAAGAATGGACCAACTATTAAATCTTGGCTGGAAATTTCTTTTACCTATTTCTCTGGGTAATTTATTATTAACAACTTCTTCCCAACTCCTTTCGCTATAAAAAAAAAAAGAATAGAATATTCACTACTTGTCTCAAACAAGAGAAAGAAAGAAACTCAAATTATTCATAGATATTCACGATATGTTCCCTATGGTAATTGGTTTCATGAATTATGGTCAACAAACAATACGAGCTGCAAGGTACATTGGTCAAAGTTTCATGATTACTTTATCCCAAGCAAATCGTTTACCTCTAAGTATTCAATATCCTTATGAAAAATTAATCACATCGGAGCGTTTTCGCGGTCGAATACATTTTGAATTTGATAAATGTATTGCTTGTGAAGTATGTGTTCGCGTATGCCCTATAGATCTGCCTGTTGTTGATTGGAAATTTGAAACAAATATTCGAAAGAAACGATTGCTTAATTACAGTATTGATTTTGGAATTTGTATTTTTTGTGGTAACTGTGTTGAGTATTGTCCAACAAATTGTTTATCAATGACTGAAGAATATGAACTTGCTACTTACGACCGTCACGAATTGAATTATAATCAAATTGCATTAGGTCGGTTACCAATGTCAGTAATTGACGATTTGACAATTCGAACAGTGTTGAATTCGCCTCAAAGAAAAAATGACTAAACCCTTTAATTTCGAATTACTAGGGTTCCGTTTTGGTATATTTGGTATATAAGGCTTTTCTTTGCTTGAACAATAACTCCAAATACCAACCATTGATTGGTTGATGAGAAGTACAACTTAATTTGTATTGAAATGAAATAACATATAGACCAAATAGATTTGAATTTAATTCAATTGGAATTGGGAATGTCTCATAAAAAAAAAATGCCTGGTCGGTTCAATAAGTTCATGAACAAGATTTCGATTTATTTATCTCTTAGTTTAATATAATGGATTTGCCTGGACCAATACATGATTTTCTTTTAGTTTTTCTGGGCTCCGGTCTTATATTAGGAGGCCTGGGAGTGGTATTATTTACCAACTCGATTTATTCTGCCTTTTCCTTGGGATTGGTTCTTGTTTGTATATCCTTATTCTATATTCTATCAAATTCCCATTTTGTAGCTGCCGCGCAACTCCTTATTTACGTGGGAGCTGTAAATGTTTTAATCATATTTGCTGTAATGTTCATGAATGGTTCAGACTATTCCAAAGACTTTCATTTGAATTTTTGGACTGTTGGTGACGGACTTACTTCCCTGGTTTGTACAAGTATTTTTTTTTCGCTAATCGCTACTATTCTAGATACGTCGTGGTACGGGATTATTTGGACTACACGACCCAACCAGATTATCGAACAAGATTTGATAAGTAATAGTCAACAAATTGGAATTCATTTATCAACGGACTTTTTTCTTCCATTTGAACTCGTTTCAATAATTCTTTTAGTTGCTTTGATAGGTGCAATTGCCGTGGCTCGTCAGTAACAAATCTTTAGAACTCGAAACAGCAATCACAATTCCAATTCGACTTTTTATGTGTTATCACATCCATTTCCCTTAAATTCTTTAAAGTCTAGTTGAATACTATTCGCGGATCAATAGAAAAAAAAGTTGAAATTTTTGTATTCGATCTATTATCAAATAGATTCTTTTGCTCCGTACTTGGGACATTCGAAGCAATCAAATCACTTGCATTATTGTTCATATTGAAATGAATCAAAATTGGTACGGAGTTGGTCAATGATGCTCGAGCATGTACTTGTTTTGAGTGCCTATTTATTTTCTATTGGTATCTATGGATTGATTACGAGCCGAAATATGGTTCGGGCCCTGATGTGTCTTGAACTTATAGTAAATGCAGTTAATATCAATTTCGTAACATTCTCTGATTTTTTTGATAGTCGACAATTAAAAGGAGATATTTTCTCAATTTTTGTTATAGCTATTGCAGCCGCTGAAGCAGCTATCGGATCAGCTATTGTTTCGTCAATTTATCGTAACAGAAAATCGACTCGTATCAATCAATGGACTTTGTTGAATAAGTAGTATTTATAAATAATAATCATAATATTTATCAATTCGGCTTAGGATATATAATATTCGCAAGCCTCGATCATGCTTGTGAAACCGGAAGAAATCAAAGTATCTTTGTTCCCTCTTAGGAGTTGATCCAGAAGTGGGTTAATTATAAAAATTCTGGTAAATCATTGATTCATCTGGTATTTAAATATACGATGTTTCAAAATTGACTAGATCGAAAATTCAAAAGTTCAAAACAAAAATTGATAGATCCAATGTCACATTCAGTAAAGATTTATGATACATGTATAGGGTGTACTCAATGTGTCCGAGCTTGCCCCACAGATGTATTAGAAATGATACCTTGGGACGGATGTAAAGCAAAGCAAATTGCTTCGGCTCCAAGAACAGAGGATTGTGTTGGTTGTAAGCGATGCGAATCCGCCTGTCCAACGGATTTCTTGAGTGTTCGAGTTTATTTATGGCATGAAACAACCAGAAGCATGGGTCTAGCTTATTGATATTGATACGTTTCCAAAAACCCACTTGAATCCGTTTTGAAAACAGTTTCTTTTTTTTACCGATTACCGACAAAAACCCGTCCTCGAAAAAGAAAAAATAAGAATAGATTCTATTTTCGAGTTTCGAGGACGGGTTTTTCTGGGCCAAGTGTATCTTGTCTTTACCACGAATTATTTTCCTTGGTTAACACTAATTGTAGTTTTTCCGATAGCCGCGGGTTCTTTAATTTTCTTTCTCCCTCATAGAGGCAATAAGGTGACTCGAGGATATACAATATATATATGTGTCTTAGAACTCCTTCTAACGACCTATGCATTTTGTTATAATTTCCAATTGGACGATCCATTAATCCAGCTGGAAGAGGATTATAAATGGATCACCTTTTTTGATTTTGGCTGGCGGTTGGGAATAGATGGGCTTTCCATAGGACCCCTTTTACTGACGGGGTTTATCACTACTTTAGCGACTTTAGCGGCTCGGCCCGTTACTCGGAATTCCCGGCTATTCCATTTCCTGATGTTAGCGATGTACAGCGGTCAAATAGGACCATTTTCTTCTCGAGACCTTTTACTTTTTTTCATCATGTGGGAATTAGAATTAATTCCCGTTTATCTACTTCTGGCCGTGTGGGGTGGAAAGAAACGCCTTTATTCAGCCACAAAATTTATTTTGTACACCGCAGGGGGTTCCGTTTTTCTTTTAATAGGAGTATTGGGTATCGGCTTATATGGTTCCAATGAACCAACATTAAATTTGGAAACATTAGTTAATCAATCGTATCCTGCGGCACTGGAAATAATATTCTATATTGGATTTTTTATTGCTTTTGCTGTCAAATTACCGATTATACCCTTCCATACGTGGTTACCGGACACCCACGGAGAGGCACATTACAGTACTTGTATGCTTCTAGCCGGAATCTTATTAAAAATGGGAGCGTATGGGTTGATTCGGATTAATATGGAACTATTATCGCACGCCCATTCTATATTTTCCCCCTGGTTCATGATAGTAGGTACCATGCAAATAATTTATGCAGCTTCAACATCTCCTGGACAACGGAATTTAAAAAAAAGAATAGCCTATTCCTCGGTATCTCATATGGGTTTCATAATTCTCGGAATTGGCTCGATAACTGATACAGGCCTCAACGGAGCCATTTTACAAACAATTTCTCATGGGTTTATTAGTGCTGCACTTTTTTTCTTGGCAGGAACGAGTTATGATAGAATACGTCTTGCTTCTCTCGACGAGATGGGCGGACTGGCTGTCCCAATTCCAAAGATATTCACACTATTCAGTATCTTATCGATGGCTTCCCTTGCACTGCCCGGCATGAGTGGTTTTGTTGCGGAATTTATAGTATTTTTGGGAATAATTACTAGCCAAAAAATTTTTTTAATGCCAAAAATCCTAATCACTTTTGTAATGGCAATTGGAATGATATTAACTCCTATTTATTCATTGTCTATGTTACGGCAAATGTTCTATGGGTACAAGTTAGTTAATGCCCCACCAAACTCTTCTTTTTTTGATTCTGGACCACGGGAATTATTTGTTTTGATCTCTATTCTTCTACCCGTAATAGGTATTGGTATTTATCCGGATTTCGTTCTCTCACTATCAGTGGACAAGGCCGAAGCTATTATATCGAATTTGTTTTATAGATAGTTTTCACGACTAAAAAAAAATAAAAACGAAATCCCACGATTAAAAAAAAAGTTCGGTAGCCAATGAACAAGGAAGTCTTTTTTCTTCTCTTAAGTTTCAGTTAACTAAAAAAAAGAAGGAAAATAATCGAATTTGACTTGTGACCAAACGCCCTTGGCGTTTGTAAGAACCTTTTGAATCAAGCAGTGCGGCGATTCAAAAGGTTCTCGGCGTCTTATACTAACACTAAGTTTCGTTTCGATCTATGCGCTGTCCTATGTTTGTCTTCATCAAGCCCTTTCCTGAATTCAAGTAGATATTAATTAAATGAACCATAACTATGTAACCCTATTCCTAATAGATTGACTCCGAAATAGCATACCCAAATTATAAGAAATCCCGTAGAAGCAACAATTGCGGAATTTACACCTTCAAAATTTGTATTTGTTCGAATATGTAAATAAATCCCGAAGATAGTCCAAGTAATAAATGCCCAAGTTTCTTTTGGATCCCAATTCCAATAAGAACCCCACGCCTCATTAGCCCATACTGCTCCCGAAAGAATCCCTATGGTTAAAAAGATAAATCCTAAACTAATAATACGATAACTCCAACGATCCAATTGTCGAATCACTTGATACCTGTAATAATTTCTAGCGGAAAGGTTATTTAGTAAAACATTCCTTTTTTCGTTGATGTATTGGATTTCACCGAAGCAAAACGACTCATTTACATTTAAATTTTTTTTTATTTTCAAAAACCCCCTTATAACTTTTCGAGATGTAATGACTAGAAGAGCCATGGATAATAAGGATCCACATACAAGAGCTGCATAGCCCAATACCATCATACTTACGTGCATCATTAACCACCGGACTTGGAGAGCGGGTACTAATATTCCGGATTGATGCATTTTGGTTAAAAAACCCGAAGTAGCAAAGCCTTGGGTAAAAATAGCACTTGGTGCCGTTATAGCGCTTAAATGATTTTTATTATTTTTAAAATAGAAAATCCTATGAATAATGGAGAAACTCCATGAAAGAAAGATTAATGATTCAGATAAATCACTTAATGGGAAATGCCTCGAGTAAATCCAACGGGTGATTAATAATCCTGTTAGACAGAAAGCGGTAGCTATCATCCCCTTTTCTGATGAATCATATAGTCCTCTTATTTCATCGACTAATAAGGTTAGTAAACAGATTGGAATTCCAATTGAAACGACCGAAAAGGATATATGCGTTAATATATGCTCTAAAGTTGAAAAGATCATAAAAAAAATTAAAAGCGAGAATACCTCAACTATACAGAATGGAAATCATAAATTAAATTCCTTAGAGCACCTTTTGTATATCTTTTTGGAGATACTATGCCGCCACTCGGACTCGAACCGAGATGCTCTAGCACTGCTTCCTAAGAGCAGCGTGTCTACCGATTTCACCATAGCGGCTTGCTCGAAATCATAATAGCCTATTATTAGTCAATCGTCGAGATTGAAATGGAGATTTAACGATTCCACCTTTTGTCGTCTTATTTAATTATTTAAAGGTTCCAGGTTTAGTTAACTTAACTTTCATAGTTTCTGGTTTAATAAACTAGAACTGTTGTAACGGCTGTAACTAACTAGTTCGAACTTCAATCTAGGGAACAACTCAAAAGGGTTCTTTCGCTTTTTTCATTTTTGTGTTTGGGTTGTCGTAATTGTTAGGTTTTTTTCAGTATTCCTTTGTGCTAAGATTGATCAAATCACTTAGGTATTAGGTATTGGGCTGGACATATTAGAAACAATAAACAAAATTCTTCTTGTTTAGGGCGTATGTTGGGTGATGGGGAAAATAAGAATCCCCATCCTGGGAATAATAAAAAATATTCAAATAAAAAGAAAGGTGAAACTTTCAAGAAAGTACTTTTTTTTTCGCATTCAGTAGACAAATTAATTGTTCAAAACATTACGAAAGGGGAATGGTTCCTTACCCTTTTATACTTTTATATAGTATTTCTATAGTATAGAGTATAAATTCGAAACACAATTAACTCATTGTTGAGTCAGGCTTATTCAGATTATTCCAATGTTTTCTTATTTATTTGTTTTACAAAAAAACCTTTTGAATTCCCAGTAGAAAGGGATTTCGCTAACGAAAAAGCCTTTAACGCTGCCCAATCACCCCCTTTTTTCCAAATATTCTTACGAATACGTTTTTTTAATATAGAAGTACGTTTTTTTGGAACTGCCATTCAAAAAAGAAAAGGTTATTCATTGCTCAAATTGGATGTGAAAGACATCTATTGTTAAAACAAATCATTTTTTAGTTTTACTATTCATTTCTTTATCGGTGTATTTTTTTTTTTAGGTAGTTAGTTTCGAGAAAAAATAAATAAATCGAAATATGCAAGAATGGCATAAAATCTTACTCGAAAAAAAAAAAAAACAAACGATTGTGAATAAACAAAAAAGAAACAAACTAAAAATACCTAGTTCGCAGTTTATTGGGGAACGCTCTGGTCCAGCCTATGATTTCTATCAAACTGAATTTAATGTAATTCTTTAGTCTTGATCTATGTACATAAATTAGTGTAAAGTGTAATTAGGGAATAATAATTGAAATTAGAATTTGTTCTATCTTCATAAAAATCTTACTTAGTCAAAAGTATAAAATAATTTTCTATTTTTGACTAGTCGCTTAGTGGGAAAGATTCAAGATAACTATGACTAGCAAAAGCAAAAATTGTTGATTAATCGCTTTTAAAAGAGCTAAGAACCGGTGAATCAGAAACAATGAGTTAAGAATAAAAACAACTAATATTATTTTATTGATTTTATGGACCATCCATATCAATATTCCTGGATCATACCTTTAGTTCCACTTCCAGTCCCTATGTTAATAGGGGTGGGACTTCTACTTTTTCCGACCGCAACAAAAAATCTTCGCCGTATGTGGGCTTTTATTAGTATTTTATTGTTAAGTATAGTTATGATTTTTTCGATCGATTTATCTATTGAACAAATAGATCGAACTTATATCTATCAATCCCTAAGGTCTTGGACCATGAATAATGATTTTTCTTTCGAGTTCGGATACTTTATTGATCCGCTTACTTCTATTATGTTAATATTAATCACTACGGTTGGAATTCAGGTTCTTATTTATAGTGACAATTATATGTCTCATGATCAAGGATATTTGAGATTTTTTGCTTATATGAGTTTTTTCAATGCTTCAATGTTAGCATTAGTTACAAGTTCGAATTTCATACAAATTTATATTTTTTGGGAATTGGTTGGAATGTACTCTTATCTATTAATAGGGTTTTGGTTCACACGACCTATTGCGGCAAGTGCTTGTCAAAAAGCATTTGTAACTAATCGTGTAGGGGATTTTGGATTATTATTAGGAATCCTAGGTCTTTATTGGATAACGGGTAGTTTCGAATTTCGGGATTTATTCGAAATATTGAATAACTTGATTTATAATAATGAGGTTAACCTTTTATTTGTTACTTTGTGTGCATTTCTATTATTTGCTGGCCCGGTTGCTAAATCCGCGCAATTCCCTCTTCATGTATGGTTACCCGATGCTATGGAAGGGCCTACTCCTATTTCGGCTCTTATCCATGCTGCTACTATGGTAGCGGCCGGAATTTTTCTTGTAGCTCGCCTTCTTCCGCTTTTCATAGTAATACCGTACATAATGAATTTAATATCTTTGATAGGTATAATAACAGTAT